AACATAGTAGTAGAAAGAGTACATGCTGCGTCTGGACTTCAAACAATTTAGCTTTAACCATATTCATAGTTCCATCTTATTGGTTAAGAGAGAATCAAAGTAGATTTACCAATGAATCACGAAATGCTATGGTTCTGAAAGAGGATTTCTTAATTTATTCAAAAGTAATTCGCGGGATCATGCACCCTTATAACGAAAAAAGTGCAGCGGGTTGGATCCAGTTTATTCTTGAAATAAACAACTCGCACACACCCCCTTTCCAAAAAAAATTAATACACCAAGGACTACGCTTAGATTTATTGGATTTGTTGCTAAAATATCGGTATTAAACCCGAAACTCCCGGCGTATGGCCAGTGACCCACGAAAAGGAAAGAATCGGTTACATTTTTCATAGGATCTCCTTTTATAGATAAAATAGACTAATTCTCTATTTGTCGATTTTTTTTTTGAATAATTTTCTCTTCCACCTCAAAAAGGGTTCTATTGGACTAATAAGGGGAAGGAATAAATCGAGGGGGAAGGACGAAAGTGAATCAGTATGATAATTCCTCATCCTCAAATCATTCCTTCCCTGGGGTTATTGTCCCAACGAATAAAAGTAATTGTAGTAGTTAACTCTTGATATTAATTAGAAAAAGGAAGCATCAAGCCCAGAACAATAATAAAAATACGTATTTTTATTATAGGATTAAGATGAAATATTAAACAAAAGGATTCGCAAATAAAAGCGCTAATGCTACAACTAATCCATAAATTGTTAAAGCTTCCATAAAAGCCAGACTAAGCAATAAAGTCCCTCGTATTTTTCCCTCTGCCTCGGGCTGTCTCGCAATGCCTTCTACAGCTTGACCCGCAGCAGTCCCTTGACCAACCCCGGGTCCAATAGAAGCAAGACCGACGGCCAACCCAGCAGCAATAACAGAAGCGGCAGAAATCAGTGGATTCATGATAAATTCCTCGTACCAAAAAAAAAATAGTTAATGATACTTAATGATACAAATCAACCAAAAAACTATGACTTAATTATTCCATCGCTAAGATTCATCCAGTTGAAGTAACTAAGAGCTCCGAATTGAAGTGAGTTGAAGTAGAAGTATAATAATACTATTGAAGATTGAATCATCAGAACTCCTTCGATATCTATTTTTTAGTTCCTATCTACGAGTTTTTGTAAATCCATACGACTTTTGCTTTTCCATGTCTTTATTGGTTATGAACCATTCTTCATTTTGTTTTTCTTGATTGAATCTCTTTCTTTATTCAATATTCAATTCATATTTATATTTATAGGCGAAAGGGAACGATTTGTATTTCAATCCTTATCGAAATTCACATATACATATAGTAAGGCAAATTCGATATATCTTTTAGATACAACTTAGTTCAGATATAACTAGTTAATATCTAATCTCACATATACATGCGTTTCTTCTATAACGTAAACCCACTATTTGTATCGTAGACCAAATCGGACTATAGAAATTGTCTTTCCCACCATCCACCAAAGGAAATTGTAATTCTATTGCATACACCTAGTTCAACCCCCCTCGACTAAACAAACCCTTTCAATTTTATTATTATTCAATACTGGGGTGATCTATATAAATGGATCAATTCATTAGTTCGAAGCATTGCCTAGAAATATCAGTCAATACTTGGTTGATCTAAGTTTATGTAATTTAAACTAAATTGAACTTGATTTTCTATTTATATGCCATTTCCTTCCTATATTATGTTAAATGTTAATTATTTGTTAATTATTATGTTCATTTCTGTATTAATTTATTATTCAATTGAATAATAAATTAATATTTTCGTTTGATCAATGAATTGAATAAAATCGATTGAAATGGAAATCGCTCTATAGAGCATCTTTTTGAATCGCCCATCAGTATCATAAATCAAATCCATAAAAATTCTTATTCAGATTATGACTCCTAATATTTGAATTGCATCAAACAAACAAAATAAAAAAGAAGATTTTACTCGGAGGGAAAGGGCCAAACATACATTTTAGGAAAAAGATCTTTTAGATCTCTTTCCTTTTTTTTTTTTTACAATTCCCTAATGTCGTAATCTTTTTGGCTATTCTTCTAGTTCTAGATCGTAGATACCTTTGTATCTAGATCGTATATACCTTTGTATATGTATACTTATGCTCCGGCAATCGACTATCTTGAGCTACGCATACATTGCCTTGGACTAAGATAAAAAAGACGATTTCAAAAAAAAGTCAATGATGACCCTCCATGGATTCACCTATATAAGCCGCGGCTAAAGTTGCAAAAATAAGAGCTTGAATACCGCTTGTAAATAATCCAAGGAACATGACAGGTATAGGAACTACTAAAGGTACTAAAGAAACAAGAACAACAACCACTAATTCATCCGCTAGTATATTTCCAAAAAGTCGAAAACTAAGTGATAAAGGTTTTGTGAAATCTTCTAAAACGTTAATGGGCAAAAGGATTGGAGTTGGTTGAATGTATTTACTGAAAT